CAATATATAATGAATATATTAACATAAATACTTAAATAGAAATATAACTTAAATTAATATTAAGTTATTAATAAATAATATTAAGTTATTAAAAAATTCGAATATAATACAAATAAAAAAATATAAAATAAATAAAAAAATAAATAAACGAATAATAAAATAATAAAGAAATTAGAATGGTTATATATTGAAGATCGAATGCTTAGAGTGAATGATTCATAAACAAAAACTCTATGGAATCGTGTATGTAAGACGGAAAGATCCTTTGAATCCAATTCTAATTATTAGGTTATATTGACAATTTCAAAAAACTGTTCATACTATATTCATAGTATGATGGCAGTTGGGCACCTATGCCCCCATCGTCTAGTGGTTCAGGACATCTCCCTTTCAAGGAGGCAACGGGGATTCGACTTCCCCTGGGGGTAGGGTACTACATAAGGAAGTTAATTATGGATCATCAATAAGCCTAAATTTGAATTGATTCTTCCTGGGTCGATGCCCGAGCGGTTAATGGGGACGGACTGTAAATTCGTTGGCAATATGTCTACGCTGGTTCAAATCCAGCTCGGCCCAATAATTCGCTCATCCACTATCAAATGAAGATATTTGCCCTCCAGAAACGGAGGATAGGCGGAAGAAAAGAGTCCAAATTTATCCTATAGATTCCATTTTTTTATTTGTTTGCTCGATTTATTTGTTCTGGGAAATTTGGATCATGATTATTATCATGATTCATATCACGATCTTTACTTTAAGTATAAAATTTAAGTATAAAGATGTATTCTCAATCGATTTTGAAATAAGGAAAAATTACGAGTAATTCATGTTGTTCTCACTAAAGTGCATATTCATGCGGATATCAGGCGTCTCCGTTCCAACACGAAAATTCTAAAAAGAAATGTTTTGAATCAAATCATAAAAAAATGGATACTGTAGGTATTAGTTCCCCGGGATTGTAGTTCAATTGGTCAGAGCACCGCCCTGTCAAGGCGGAAGCTGCGGGTTCGAGCCCCGTCAGTCCCGACAGATCCGATAACCAATATATATAATTTATCAATTTATCAATTCATCTTTCCACTCTCTGGGAAAAGAAAGACAGTCGAATTTCACTTTGCAATAGGGATTCTTATTCTTATGATTCTTAGTTCTTTTTTCTTTCCTTTTTCTTTTTGCATTTATTTCTCACCTACAAATTTTCATTACATCAACTAGGACTGGTTGCTGGGAGAGATATGTGAATTAGTACTAGCACCCCCTTTTTTATTTGCAAGATCATACGTAGGATTCCAAAACATATTAGGTCTGGCTTTTCAATTTCTCGCGTCTATCTAATGGAATAGAGTCCCATATGCTTCTCGGGAGTACATACACAAATGGAATTCGTTTCTTGTACAATACACAATTTTTTTATTATAGTTACCCTGACAAAATACTTTTTCAGATTAATCCTATCTCTCTTTCTGTCTCCGATTTTGTGCCATCTCAATCACTAAGACTAACTAATTTCAATTTGAAACATTCTATCTCATTCAAATTGCACGTTTAACTTTTCATATATGCGCCCGAGTACAACCCAAGAAAACAGGAGAGGATATTAATAAAAGAAAGATCAAACAAGGATCTTGCCTTTTTAGAACTTTTTCGGGGTAATGAAGAATCTTTTTTTCCTTCTTTATTTTTTTTTTTTTTTTGATTCAGTATGGATAAAAGATTTTCCTATGTTATACTATTCAATTCGCGACGGCGAATTGATATGATAGCTCAGATATTGTTATTCATGATATTAATCCGATTCAATACCATCAAGATGTAATTCATCCCATTGAATTTACAGGCGAAAAATTGATCATCTCTATGGGATTAAATCCCGAGTTATTGCGAAGTAAAAAAACGATGAGATTATGGAAGTCAATATTCTCGCATTTATTGCTACTGCACTCTTCATTCTAGTTCCTACTGCCTTTTTACTTATTATCTATGTAAAAACGGTTAGCCAAAATGATTAATTTGAATGAAACTTGACCTCTTTATCAATGATTGAAAAAATGGAAATAAAAAAGGATTCTAATTTCGTTTCTTAAATGAAATGAGCAGGCTAGAATCAGCAGTATTCGATGAAATTGGATAGTATGGTAGAAAGATTCATATATTTCTTTCTACCATGCTATACTATCTATTTATCTATTAGATTAGTGTTTTTTTTGTAGTGTAGAAAGTTGTGCTATACTATAAATAAAGATAAATACTTAATTTTATATAGATCAATCTACAATATGTATCTTCTGTTATGTACATAGGGACCCCAATTCTATTTTTGGCTACATCTATTTGATCGATTTGTATTGATTCTGATCAATCCGAAATAATCGAAAGGCAACTCTTACTTTTATTTTACATACAGTTCGAATTCCTAGATTTCGGATTATTTCAAATAGAAATCCAAGTATCCACCGAAAGAATCAAAGAAAGAAAAATGGTATGGGTATAACATATACTATATTAATAAAAAAAATCAACTTAGTAATAGTAATCTTTTTTTATCATTTCCAAGAAGTAAAGTAATTAAATTGATTGACTGGTTGATAGATGATCCAAAGAGTTCTATGGTATGTAAACTTCTTCGAATTTTGAAAAGAAATAGTAAACCTCATTAATTGAATTTGTAACACTTAAACCATGATATGAAATGAGTCGATAAAGCACAAATCCGGTTTCTAAAATAATAAAACAAGTGGTAAGTGCCAAATCTGCGACTCGTCCGGGTCAAGATCTTATTATGTGTATATCTTGTTGAACAAGCACTATATCTATGTTCTTTCCTTTAGAAAGTAGGTATCCGCTTAATATTAATAACAGAACGGCGGCTTTCTCTTGTATTTGGAGAAAGAGGAAAACAAAAAAGGGGGTCTGCTGTTCCCCGTTGTCCCTATATAATTTGTATAAGAGTCCGTTCGGCGAAATAGAGAATTTAGAAAAAATCCGAAATATATTTCCTATCATCTACATTTCCTTTCGAAATATAAACATGGGAATTATTAAAATATCTCTTTGATTGACATTATTATCTTTAAAAACACTTTGCGGAACGCTCTATAAAACAATTGATACAGTTTGATTCCTCATACTCAAAACTCAATTAGTTAAGTAGTATTTCTAGAGTCCACTTCTTCCCCATACTACAAGTGAAAGGGAAAATGTAAAGACTACCATTAAAGCAGCCCAAGCGAGACTTACAATATCCATGTGAATTATGTCCCCTATCTCTATAAATATGAAGGAATTTTTCCATTATTGTTCACTAATACTAATAATAGTAAAATCAATGATACAGAGTCAAAAAGGGATTCTTATTTCGGACTATTAATTAAATTTAATGAAGCAATTCAATAAATCCACATACATATAACAAATTCCTATACGATTTTTAAAAGCCTATTCCACTCTTGACCGGCGGAAAAGAGGTTCTTTTTGAGCTTTTTTTTTCTAAAAAAGCCAATTACCCAATCGAATATTAATCAAATACCTGAATACTCAGAGACTCCTTTGAGTGTGTATACAAAATATATTCCGCTTTTTCACAATTCCTAATTACGAACTAGTTAGATATCGCCTTCGGCTCTCTAATCGAATTCAAGGCTCAGTTAGTAACCACTACTTAGTATAATCTTCCCTTGAATCCTAGACACAAGGATTTACAGAACTTGAACTTTTGAGAACCCCAGATGCTTAGAATCGAGTAAGTACATATCAAGAGACAAGGGTCTCTCCTTCGGCTGGGGAATAATTAGGTGAGTTATAGGTTCTATCAGTCGATAAGGAATTTCGGGTCTTTTTTTTTCATTAGAATCAGGCGACACCCAGATTCGAACTGGGGACCAAGGAGTTGCAGTCCTCCGCCTTACCGCTCGGCCATGCCGCCAAAATGATACAAAATAGATGCAAATATGACCTCTTTGGGATGGATTACTGATTTTTTTTTATTGTACTTGCATTTTGAATCCCTTTTCCCTACTTAATTCCCTTCACTACTAAAAAAATCTTTCCTTTTTTTAGGATCCATACTTTTGAAAATATATATAGGCTTTCAGTCACAAAAGTAAAAATTAATGAGAAATGGAACCTTTAACTATAACTATTGACTTGACTGCGAATTTATGAACAACTCTTAGATTTTTATTTCAAATTAGGGTTCCCTAATGGCATAAGAAAATCCAAATGATAACTAATAAGTATTGCGTCTTTTCAATAAAAAAGAATCGTTATTATTTCTCCGCCTTTCTTTTTCTCAGTCTCAAATTCCATTATAGCAACAATTATGGGTATATGCAACCCCCGAAACCAGAACAGAAATTACACAGACAATCGAGTATCTTAATATATGATATATAGGTATCTGCTTGTGTTTAAGTTTACTATAAATAAATAAATTAATAAAAAGAACCCGCTTTACACTCGTATTTTTCGAATTCTATGAATATAGTACTAAATAGGTAAAAATATAGGTAAAAATATCTTTTTTCTCTGCAAATCTTTTTTTCACAATACAATAGACAGGGCAAAAAGGGTTAAGTAACAAAAAAAAATCAACTCTATATTGTTTCTGATTATTCTGTCTTTATCTCGGCGAAGGGATCAAATCTTGCATCTGTTTTTTTGGTATCCAATCGAATAGGAATATGTAATATCATAATAATGGTAGAAATAGAACGAAGGGATATTCTCTACAAAATTCTATACTATAAAAAATTCTATACTATAAATAAATCGAATTAAGCGTTAAGCCACATAATTTTTTTTTCCAAGAATGTTTTATCAATTCCTTTCCTTTTGTATCTATTCTGTTGCAAATTGAAATTTGAGTAGAAAATTTTCTTTATTCTACGTTCATACGGATTTCATACATTCCATATCATTCATATATGGAGTTTTTGTGTCAAATTTTATGTGATTTAGTAAACAGAATATAAATCCCATCAGAGCTAGATCGATCTATATGA